GCTAGCGTAGCTTAATACAAAGCATAACACTGAAGATGTTAAGATGGGCCCTGAGAAGCTCCGCGTGCACAAAGGCATGGTCCTGACCTTATTATCAGCTCTAACCCAACTTACACATGCAAGTCTCCGCAGCCCCGTGAGTACGCCCTTAATCCCCTGCCCGGGGACGAGGAGCAGGCATCAGGCACAAACCGTTAGCCCAAGACGCCTGGCCTAGCCACACCCCCAAGGGAATTCAGCAGTGATAAATATTAAGCCATAAGTGAAAACTTGACTCAGTCAGGGTTGAGAGGGCCGGTAAAACTCGTGCCAGCCACCGCGGTTAAACGAGAGGCCCTAGTTGATGATACAACGGCGTAAAGGGTGGTTAAGGACAGTGAAATGATAAAGTCGAATGGCCCTTTGGCTGTCATACGCTTCTAGGAGTCCGAAGCCCAATATACGAAAGTAGCTTTAGAAAAGCCCACCTGACCCCACGAAAGCTGAGAAACAAACTGGGATTAGATACCCCACTATGCTCAGCCATAAACCCAGACGTCCAGCTACAATTAGGCGTCCGCCCGGGTACTACGAGCATTAGCTTGAAACCCAAAGGACCTGACGGTGCCTCAGACCCCCCTAGAGGAGCCTGTTCTAGAACCGATAACCCCCGTTAAACCTCACCACTTCTAGCCACCCCAGCCTATATACCGCCGTCGTCAGCTTACCCTGTGAAGGCAATAAAAGTAAGCAAAATGGGCACAACCCAGAACGTCAGGTCGAGGTGTAGCGTACGAAGCGGGAAGAAATGGGCTACATTTTCTATTATAGAACACTACGGACATGCAACATGAAATAGTGCTTGAAGGAGGATTTAGTAGTAAAAAGGAAGCAGCGTGTCCTTTTGAACCCGGCTCTGAGGCGCGTACACACCGCCCGTCACTCTCCCCTGTCAAAATGCAGTAAAGCTACCTAACACCAGAGCGGTGACAAGGGGAGGCAAGTCGTAACATGGTAAGTGTACCGGAAGGTGCACTTGGATTAAATTCAGGGCGTGGCTGAGTTAGCCAAGCATCTCACTTACACCGAGAAGACATCCATGCAAGTTGGATCACCCTGAGCTAACCAGCTAGCTTAACTACTAATATAATTCAACTTTATTCATAACAGAACAAGACCCAACGCCGCAAACTAAACCATTTTTTTACCTGAGTATGGGAGACAGAAAAGGTTCAGCTCAAAGCAATAGAGAGAGTACCGCAAGGGAAAGCTGAAAAAGAAATGAAACAACCCATATAAGCACTGAAAAACAAAGACTAGACCTTGTACCTTTTGCATCATGATTTAGCCAGTACCCTCAAGCAAAGAGACCTTTAGTTTGATACCCCGAAACCAGGTGAGCTACCCCGAGACAGCCTATGTAATTTAGGGCTAACCCGTCTCTGTGGCAAAAGAGTGGGAAGAGCTCCGGGTAGAAGTGACAGACCTACCGAACCTGGTGATAGCTGGTTGCCTGAGAGATGGATAGAAGTTCAGCCTCGCACCCCCCAAATCAAGACAAATATCATCAAGATGCTTTAAGGGAAAGTGTGAGAGTTAGTTGAAGGGGGTACAGCCCCTTCAACAAAGGATACAACCTTCGCAGGCGGATAAAGATCATAATATATAAGACATACTGTTCTAGTGGGCCTGAAAGCAGCCACCTAAGCAGAAAGCGTTAAAGCTCAGACAGAGAGAAATTTATTATACCGATAAGAAATCTTACTCCCCTAATTATATCAGACCAACCCATGCCCACATGGGAGAGATTATGCTAAAATGAGTAACAAGAAGACCTGATCTTCTCCCGCCACAAGTGTAGACCAGATCGGACAAGCCGCTGGAATTTAACGAACCCAACCCAAGAGGGCAGTGTGAATAATAAAAACCCCGAGAAGAACTTACACTAAATGATCGTTAACCCCACACTGGAGTGCCATTTTAAGGGAAAGACTAAAGGAAGGGGAAGGAACTCGGCAAACACAAGCCTCGCCTGTTTACCAAAAACATCGCCTCCTGCAACTAGATTGAGTATAGGAGGTCCAGCCTGCCCAGTGACTACGGGTTCAACGGCCGCGGTATTTTGACCGTGCAAAGGTAGCGCAATCACTTGTCTCTTAAATAGAGACCTGTATGAATGGCTAGACGAGGGCTTAACTGTCTCCCCCTTTCAGTCAGTGAAGTTGATCTATCCGTGCAGAAGCGGGTATAACAGTACAAGACGAGAAGACCCTTTGGAGCTTAAGGTACAAGATTCAGCCACGTTAAACAACTCCATAGAAAGCAAGAACTTACTGGCCATGAAGTTTTACCTTCGGTTGGGGCGACCACGGAGGAAAAGTAAGCCTCCGAGTGGACTGGGCCAAACCCCTAAAGCCATGAGAAACATCTCTAAGCCGCAGAACATCTGACCAATAATGATCCGGCTAAAAAGCCGATCAACGAACCAAGTTACCCTAGGGATAACAGCGCAATCCTCTCCCAGAGCCCGTATCGACGAGGGGGTTTACGACCTCGATGTTGGATCAGGACATCCTAATGGTGCAGCCGCTATTAAGGGTTCGTTTGTTCAACGATTAAAGTCCTACGTGATCTGAGTTCAGACCGGAGCAATCCAGGTCAGTTTCTATCTGTAACGCTACTTTTTCCAGTACGAAAGGATCGAAAAAGAGGGGCCTATACTTGAGGCATGCCCCGCCCCTAATTAATGAAAACAAATAAATTAAGTAAAGGGAGGGCCAAACCCCTACCGCCCAAGATAAGGGCATACTGGGGTGGCAGAGCATGGTAAATTGCGAAAGGCCTAAGCCCTTTAAATCAGAGGTTCAAGTCCTCTCTCCAGTTCATGCTGAACACTCTAATAACTCACCTAATTAATCCCCTTGCCTATATTGTCCCCGTTCTACTAGCCGTAGCCTTCCTAACCTTACTTGAGCGAAAAGTACTAGGGTATATGCAGCTGCGAAAAGGGCCTAATGTAGTTGGACCCTACGGATTATTACAACCTATCGCCGACGGGGTAAAGTTATTTATTAAGGAGCCCGTCCGCCCCTCCACCTCCTCCCCCTTCCTCTTTTTAGCAACCCCTATTCTTGCACTAACGCTAGCCTTGACCCTGTGAGCACCCATACCCATGCCGCACCCCGTAATTGACCTTAACTTAGGAGTTCTGTTCATCTTAGCACTCTCGAGCCTTGCAGTATACTCCATTCTTGGATCAGGGTGGGCATCAAATTCGAAATACGCGCTAATCGGGGCCCTACGGGCGGTCGCCCAGACAATTTCATATGAAGTAAGCCTTGGACTTATTCTGCTTTCAGTAATTGTCTTCTCTGGGGGTTACACCCTCCAAACATTCAACACAGCCCAAGAGAGCGTATGACTACTAATTCCTGCATGACCTCTAGCCGCAATGTGGTACATCTCGACCCTAGCGGAAACTAACCGCGCACCCTTTGACCTAACAGAGGGTGAATCGGAACTTGTCTCAGGTTTCAACGTAGAATATGCGGGGGGGCCCTTTGCCCTGTTCTTCCTTGCCGAATACGCAAATATTTTACTAATGAATACCTTATCCGCTGTCCTGTTTTTAGGAACATCGTATTTTCCCGGCATGCCAGAGCTGACCACAATTAGTCTTATAATTAAGGCCGCATTTTTGTCCATTATATTCTTATGGGTCCGAGCCTCCTACCCACGGTTTCGATATGACCAGCTTATGCACCTTGTATGAAAAAACTTTCTTCCTTTGACACTAGCTCTTGTGTTATGACACATCTCTCTCCCAATTGCGCTGGCGGGCCTTCCCCCCCAGCTGTAGTTTAGGAACTGTGCCCGAGTGCCCAGGGACCACTTTGATAGAGTGGCCAACAGGGGCTAAAATCCCCTCAGTTCTTAGAAAAAAGGGGGTCGAACCCATGCTCAAGAGATCAAAACTCTTAGTGCTTCCTCTACACCACTTTCTAAGATGGGGTCAGCTAAATAAGCTTTCGGGCCCATACCCCGGACATGACGGTTAAACTCCCTCCTCCATCAATGAACCCTTATGTACTAGCGACACTATTATCCAGCCTTGGCTTAGGGACCACCCTAACCTTTGCCAGCTCCCACTGACTACTGGCCTGAATAGGACTAGAGATTAATACCCTAGCGATCATCCCTTTGATGGCACAGCACCATCATCCACGCGCCGTGGAAGCAACCACAAAATATTTTCTCACTCAGGCCACTGCCGCAGCCATGATCCTGTTTGCGAGCACAACAAATGCCTGGGTTACAGGGGTATGGGACATAAATAATGTATCTAATCCCGTTGCCAGCACAATAATTATTGCCGCCCTAGCACTTAAAATTGGACTAGCGCCAATACACTTCTGAATGCCTGAAGTATTACAAGGGCTGGATCTCCTCACGGGATTAGTTTTATCTACCTGGCAGAAGCTCGCCCCGCTCGCCCTCATTATTCAGACAGCCCAGGCCATTGACCCCTTACTACTCACGGCCCTAGGACTTATATCTACTTTAATTGGAGGATGAGGCGGACTAAACCAAACCCAGTTGCGGAAGATCTTGGCCTACTCCTCAATTGCGCACATGGGCTGAATAATTGTTGTTCTTCAGTACGCCCCGCAGCTCACCCTTCTTGCGCTCCTAACATATATTTTTATGACATCCGCAGCATTCTTAACTTTGAAGACTTCATCCGCCACAAAAATTGGCACCCTCGCAACCGTTTGATCGAAAAGCCCTGTCTTAACAACAACCACTGCCTTAGTATTATTATCACTAGGTGGCCTACCCCCACTTACGGGATTTATACCAAAATGGTTAGTTTTACAAGAACTAGCGAAGCAAAGCCTTCCCCTCGTTGCTACGATTATGGCCCTTGCCGCACTGCTTAGCCTGTACTTTTATTTACGACTTTGCTACGCCATAACACTCACCATCTCCCCTAACACTACTACCTCAACCACCCCGTGGCGAGTTCAGACAACTCAGACCTCCTTCCCCCTGGCCCTAGCTACTGTAATGGCTTTGGGCCTCTTACCCGTGACACCAACTGTTGTAATGCTAGTCACCTAGGGACTTAGGATAACATCAGACCAAGAGCCTTCAAAGCTCTAAGCAGAAGTGAAAATCTTCTAGTCCCTGATAAGACCTACAGGAGTCTATCTTGCATTTTCTGATTGCAAATCAGATGTTTTTGTTAAACTAAGGCCTTTCTAGATGGGAAGGCCTCGATCCTACAAACTCTTAGTTAACAGCTAAGCGCTCAAGCCAGCGAGCATCCATCTACTTTTCCCGCCGTTCGCCTAGTAAGGCGGGAAAAGCCCCGGCAGGGTATTACTCTGCGTCTCTGGATTTGCAATCCAACGTGTTTCTCCACCACGGGGCTTGATAGGAAGAGGATTTAAACCTCTGTCTTCGGGGCTACAACCCACCGCCTGGGCACTCGGCTACCCTACCTGTGGCAATTACGCGCTGATTCTTTTCTACAAACCACAAAGACATTGGTACCCTTTATCTTGTATTTGGTGCCTGGGCCGGGATAGTGGGAACCGCTTTAAGCCTCCTTATCCGAGCCGAGCTAAGCCAACCCGGATCACTATTAGGTGACGACCAGATTTATAATGTTATCGTTACCGCCCACGCCTTCGTTATAATTTTCTTTATAGTAATGCCAATTCTTATTGGCGGGTTCGGAAACTGGCTTGTACCCCTAATAATTGGTGCGCCTGATATAGCATTCCCGCGAATAAATAACATAAGCTTCTGACTTCTACCCCCATCATTTCTACTATTGCTAGCTTCTTCTGGTGTTGAAGCTGGCGCGGGAACAGGGTGGACCGTATATCCCCCACTCGCAGGCAACCTCGCCCACGCGGGAGCATCAGTAGACCTCACAATCTTCTCTCTACACCTAGCAGGTGTATCATCAATTTTAGGGGCAGTTAACTTTATTACCACAATTATTAATATGAAACCCCCAGCCATCTCCCAATATCAAACGCCTCTCTTTGTATGAGCCGTACTTGTAACCGCTGTTCTCCTACTCCTATCACTACCCGTCCTAGCAGCCGGAATTACAATACTTCTCACTGACCGTAATCTTAATACCACATTCTTCGACCCAGCTGGGGGAGGAGACCCAATCCTATATCAACATCTATTCTGATTCTTTGGTCATCCAGAGGTTTATATTCTTATTTTACCGGGGTTCGGCATCATTTCACATGTTGTGGCCTACTATGCGGGCAAAAAAGAACCATTCGGCTATATAGGAATAGTTTGAGCAATGATGGCCATTGGCCTCCTTGGATTTATCGTCTGGGCCCACCACATATTTACCGTTGGGATGGACGTAGACACCCGTGCCTACTTTACATCTGCAACAATAATTATTGCCATCCCGACCGGTGTAAAAGTATTTAGCTGGCTCGCTACGTTACATGGGGGCTCTATCAAGTGGGAAACCCCTATATTATGGGCCTTAGGGTTCATTTTCCTCTTTACGGTAGGGGGACTAACAGGAATTGTCCTTGCTAATTCCTCACTTGATATTGTTCTTCATGACACATACTACGTAGTTGCCCACTTCCATTATGTACTATCAATAGGGGCTGTATTTGCTATCATAGCAGCCTTCGTTCACTGATTCCCATTATTTTCAGGATATACCCTAAATGACACTTGAACGAAAATCCACTTTGCTGTAATATTCATTGGTGTTAACCTTACATTCTTCCCACAACATTTCCTAGGTCTGGCAGGTATACCACGACGGTACTCTGACTACCCAGACGCTTACGCCCTATGAAATACAGTATCATCCATTGGCTCTCTCGTCTCACTAGTGGCGGTGATTATATTCCTATTTATTCTCTGAGAAGCCTTCGCCGCCAAGCGAGAAGTGTCCTCAGTAGAGCTAACTACAACAAATGTAGAATGACTCCACGGCTGCCCTCCGCCATATCATACATTCGAGGAACCAGCATTTGTCCAAGTTCAGTCAAACTAACGAGAAAGGGAGGAATTGAACCCCCATGTACTGGTTTCAAGCCAGTCACATAACCACTCTGTCACTTTCTTCTAAAGACATTAGTAAAATACGCAAATTACATCACCTTGTCGAGGTGAAATCGCAGGTTAGACCCCTGTATGCCTTAACCTAAGACTTAATGGCACACCCCACACAACTAGGATTCCAAGACGCGGCATCACCCGTTATAGAAGAACTTCTTCACTTCCATGACCACGCCCTAATAATTGTATTTTTAATTAGCACAATAGTACTCTATATTATTGTTGCAATGGTTTCAACTAAGCTTACCAATAAGTATATTTTAGACTCCCAAGAAATCGAAATTGTATGAACAGTATTACCAGCGGTAATTCTAGTTTTGATTGCTCTCCCCTCCCTTCGAATTCTATACCTTATAGATGAAATTAACGACCCCCACTTAACAATTAAAGCCATAGGACACCAATGATATTGAAGCTATGAATACACAGACTACGAAGACCTAGGATTTGACTCATATATAGTTCCGACTCAAGACCTCACCCCAGGGCAATTTCGACTCCTAGAAACAGATCACCGAATAGTAGTACCAATAGAGTCGCCAATTCGTGTTCTAGTATCCGCTGAAGACGTATTACATTCATGAGCCATTCCATCTCTTGGTGTAAAAATAGACGCGGTACCCGGGCGATTAAACCAAACTGCCTTTATCGCTTCGCGCCCCGGTGTATTTTATGGACAATGCTCTGAAATCTGTGGAGCTAACCACAGCTTTATGCCTATCGTGGTTGAAGCCGTACCACTAGAACATTTCGAAAGCTGATCCTCCTTAATACTAGAAGACGCCTCACTAGAAAGCTAATTATTGGACAAAGCGTTGGCCTTTTAAGCCAAAGTTTGGTGACTACCGACCACCTCTAGTGAAATGCCCCAACTCAACCCCAATCCCTGATTCGCAATCCTAGTATTTTCATGAATCATCTTCCTCACTATTATTCCAACCAAGGTCTTAAGCCATACAGCACCAAATGAGCCGGCCCCAATAAATGAAGAAAAACATAAAACTGAATCCTGAAACTGACCATGATAGTAAGCTTTTTTGATCAATTTGCAAGCCCATCTTTCCTGGGAATTCCACTCATCGCCGTTGCGATTGCACTGCCATGAGTATTATTTCCAACCCCGTCATCTCGCTGAATAAATAGCCGACTTATTACTGTTCAAACATGATTTATTAACCGGTTTACTAATCAACTAATAATACCTCTAAATGTGGGGGGACATAAATGAGCCCTACTACTAACCTCTCTAATAGTGTTCCTTATTACTATTAATATGCTAGGCCTTCTCCCATACACCTTTACACCTACAACACAGTTGTCGTTGAATATAGGCCTCGCCGTACCATTATGACTTGCTACAGTAATTATTGGCATGCGAAATCAACCAACAGTTGCCCTCGGTCACCTTCTACCAGAGGGAACCCCCATTCCCCTGATCCCCGTACTAATTATTATTGAGACAATTAGCCTATTCATCCGACCACTAGCCTTAGGAGTTCGACTTACAGCCAACCTAACTGCAGGCCACCTACTAATTCAACTCATCGCCACAGCTGTATTCGTATTATTACCTATGATGCCGACGGTGGCAATTCTGACAGCCGTCGTCCTCTTTCTTTTAACACTTCTAGAAGTTGCGGTAGCAATAATTCAAGCCTACGTATTTGTATTACTCCTAAGCCTTTATCTGCAGGAGAACGTTTAATGGCCCACCAAGCGCATGCATATCATATGGTTGATCCTAGCCCATGACCACTAACCGGAGCCGTCGGTGCCCTACTAATAACGTCCGGCCTAGCAATCTGGTTTCACTTCCACTCAGTAACACTAATAACCCTCGGGTTAATTCTCTTACTTCTTACGATATTTCAGTGATGACGTGATGTTATTCGAGAAGGGACCTTTCAGGGTCACCACACACCACCAGTGCAGAAGGGACTACGATACGGGATAATTCTCTTTATTACTTCCGAAGTGTTCTTTTTCCTGGGCTTCTTTTGAGCCTTCTATCACTCAAGCCTAGCTCCAACACCCGAGCTAGGCGGATGTTGACCCCCTACGGGAGTTATCACATTAGACCCTTTTGAAGTGCCCCTCCTCAATACAGCCGTGTTATTGGCATCCGGGGTAACAGTCACATGAGCCCACCACAGTATTATAGAAGGTGAACGGAAACAAGCCATTCAATCTCTTACACTTACAATCCTGTTAGGGTTTTATTTTACCGCCCTCCAGGCCATAGAGTATTATGAAGCACCTTTCACAATTGCAGACGGAGTATATGGCTCGACATTTTTTGTCGCCACAGGCTTCCACGGACTACATGTCATTATCGGCTCAACCTTTTTAGCTGTCTGTCTTCTCCGACAAATTCAATACCACTTTACATCCGAGCACCATTTTGGTTTCGAGGCCGCTGCCTGGTATTGACATTTTGTTGACGTAGTATGACTATTCCTTTACGTATCAATCTATTGATGAGGCTCATATCTTTCTAGTATTAAAGTTAGTACAAGTGACTTCCAATCATTCAGTCTTGGTTAAAACCCAAGGAAAGATAATGAATTTAATTACAACTATCTTCACTATCACAGTAGCCCTGTCGGCAGTTCTGGCAATTGTATCTTTCTGACTACCACAAATGAACCCAGACGCGGAGAAGCTCTCCCCTTATGAGTGCGGATTTGACCCATTAGGGTCTGCCCGACTGCCCTTCTCCCTGCGATTCTTCCTGGTAGCAATTCTGTTCCTTTTATTTGACCTAGAAATTGCCCTTCTCCTTCCCCTACCCTGAGGAGATCAACTCCACAGTCCAACCGCAACATTCTTTTGAGCCACTACGGTCCTAATACTCTTAACCCTCGGGTTGGTTTACGAATGAACCCAAGGAGGCCTGGAATGAGCGGAATGGGGGGCTAGTCCAAAGAAGACCTCTGATTTCGGCTCAGAAAATTGTGGTTTAACTCCACAGCCCCCTTATGACACCAGTACACTTTAGCTTTAGCTCAGCCTTTATTTTAGGGCTTATAGGATTGGCGTTTCATCGCACGCATCTACTTTCCGCATTACTATGTTTGGAAGGAATAATACTGTCCCTATTTATTGCACTAGCCTTATGAACATTACAGTTTGAATCAACAAGCTTCTCTACCGCCCCTATACTGCTACTGGCCTTCTCCGCTTGTGAAGCGAGCACAGGCCTTGCACTCTTGGTAGCCACAGCCCGAACCCACGGCACTGACCGTTTGCAAAACCTTAACCTGCTACAATGCTAAAGGTGCTAATTCCCACAATCATAATATTCCCGACGATCTGACTGACCTCCCCCAAATGATTATGAACAGCCACAACTACTCACGGTCTTTCAATTGCCCTTATTAGTCTTACATGACTTAAATGAACATCAGAAACCGGATGAACTATATCCAACACATATTTAGCCACAGACCCCCTCTCTACACCCCTTCTAGTTTTGACATGCTGACTTCTACCCTTAATAATTCTAGCCAGCCAAAACCACATCAACCTTGAGCCGGTCAGCCGGCAGCGTCTATATATTACACTTTTAACCTCGCTACAAACTTTCCTAATTATGGCTTTCGGCGCCACAGAAATCATCATGTTCTATATCATATTTGAGGCCACGCTGATCCCGACCCTTATTATTATTACCCGATGGGGAAATCAGACTGAACGCCTCAGCGCAGGTACCTACTTTCTGTTTTATACCCTCGCAGGGTCCCTCCCACTTTTGGTAGCCCTACTTCTACTACAACAGTCCACAGGGACTCTGTCTCTATTAGTTATCCAATATGCCCAACCATTGTTACTGAACTCCTGAGGTCATAAAATCTGATGAGCGGGTTGCTTAATCGCCTTTTTAGTGAAAATACCCCTGTACGGGGTGCACCTATGACTACCAAAGGCGCACGTAGAAGCCCCCGTTGCGGGGTCTATAGTACTAGCAGCAATTCTGCTAAAACTGGGGGGGTACGGGATAATGCGGATAATAATTATACTGGACCCGCTCTCTAAAGAACTAATTTATCCATTCATTATTCTAGCACTCTGGGGCATCATCATGACTGGCTCTATTTGTCTGCGACAAACCGACCTCAAATCACTAATCGCCTATTCCTCTGTTAGCCATATGGGACTTGTAGCAGGGGGCATTCTAATTCAGACCCCCTGAGGATTCTCAGGAGCAATCATTCTAATGATTGCCCACGGATTAGTCTCCTCTATACTATTCTGTCTAGCTAATACAGCCTATGAACGAACCCATAGTCGAACTATAGTCCTTGCTCGAGGATTACAAGTAATCTTCCCACTGACAGCAGTATGATGATTTATTGCGAACTTGGCCAACTTAGCATTACCCCCACTTCCTAATCTAATAGGAGAACTTATGATTATTACAACTCTATTTAACTGGTCCCCCTGAACCATTGCACTCACTGGGTTGGGCACATTAATTACCGCGGCCTACTCCCTCTATATGTTCTTGATATCGCAACGCGGACCAGCACCAAACCACATCATAAACCTCGCACCATTCCACACCCGAGAACATCTATTGATAGCCCTTCACCTCATTCCAGTAATTCTCCTTGTAGCAAAGCCGGAACTTATGTGAGGGTGATGTTACTGTGAGTATAGTTTAACCAAGATATCAGATTGTGATTCTGAAGACAGGGGTTAAAGCCCCCTTACTCACCAAGGAAGGACAGAAATCAGTAAGTACTGCTAATACTTATACACCGAGGCTAAAATCCTCGGCTTCTTTACGCTTCTGAAGGATAACAGCTCATCCGTTGGTCTTAGGAACCAAAAACTCTTGGTGCAAATCCAAGCGGAAGCTATGACCCCAACAGCCTTAGCCATATCATCCTCATTCGTTTTAATCCTCACAGTTCTTGTTCTCCCGCTACTCACAACGCTAAGTCCAAGCCCTCTAAAATTAGAATGGGCAGCCACGCACGTTAAAACTGCCGTTAGCACCGCATTCTTCATTAGCCTATTACCGCTTATAATTTTCCTGGACCAAGGAATGGAGACTATTACTACGAGCTGACAGTGAATAAATACACAAGTATTTGACGCGAACATCAGCTTTAAATTTGACCACTACTCCCTTATTTTCACCCCTATTGCCCTTTATGTAACATGATCAATCTTAGAGTTTGCACTATGGTATATACACTCCGACCCTAACGTTAACCGGTTCTTCAAATATTTACTCTTGTTCCTGGTGGCCATAATTATTCTCGTTACAGCAAACAATATATTTCAACTATTTATTGGCTGGGAAGGAGTTGGCATTATATCCTTCCTACTCATCGGCTGATGACATGGGCGAGCAGATGCCAATACGGCAGGCCTCCAAGCAGTTATCTATAACCGTGTTGGAGATATTGGGCTAATCTTCGCTATGGCCTGATTCGCAATAAATCTCAATTCTTGAGAGATTCAACAAATTTTCTCTTTATCAAATAGCTTTGACATAACAACTCCCTTGATTGGACTCATCCTTGCCGCAGCGGGAAAGTCGGCCCAGTTTGGCCTGCACCCATGACTCCCATCGGCCATAGAGGGCCCGACGCCGGTATCAGCGCTACTTCACTCCAGCACCATAGTAGTTGCAGGCATCTTCTTATTGATTCGCCTTCATCCACTCATAGAAAATAATAAGCTGGCACTAACCATTTGTCTGTGTCTAGGAGCATTGACCACCTTATATACAGCTACCTGCGCCCTAACACAAAATGACATCAAGAAAATTGTCGCCTTCTCAACATCAAGTCAGCTTGGATTAATAATAGTTGCAATCGGACTAAACCAACCACAACTAGCATTTCTTCATATCTGCACACACGCATTCTTCAAGGCCATACTTTTCCTATGCTCCGGGTCTATTATCCATAGCCTAAATGACGAACAAGATATTCGCAAAATAGGGGGCCTTCACAAACTTATGCCTGCCACCTCGGCCTATCTTACAGTGGGAAGCCTAGCATTAACAGGCACTCCATTCCTTGCCGGATTCTTCTCAAAGGATGCCATCATTGAGGCCCTAAACACCTCCTACCTAAACGCCTGGGCCCTAACTTTAACGCTGATCGCAACGTCCTTCACTGCAGTTTACAGCTTCCGAGTCGTATATTTCGTTACTATGGGATCCCCACGATTCCTTCCATTATCCCCCATCAATGAGAACAACCCATCAGTCATCAATCCAATCAAACGACTTGCCTGAGGGAGCATTATTGCAGGACTTATTATCACGTCTAACTTCCTACCCTTAAAAACATCCACCATGACGATACCTGCTACCCTAAAAATAGCAGCCCTTATCGTGACTGTTATTGGACTTCTAGTGGCTATAGAACTCGCAGCTACAGCCAACAACCCGGCTAAGACTACCTATAAAGCCTCTGCACACCATTTTTCAAATATACTCGGGTACTTCCCTGCATTAATACACCGACTCTCCCCCAAAGCCAGCCTGATCCTCGGACAGTCGGCTGCCACTAAACTGGACCAAACCTGACTTCAAACTGCAGGCCCAAAAGGGATAACACTCACACAAATAATAATAGCAAAGATAATAAGCGATATCTCACGAGGAACAATTAAAACATATTTAACCATCTTCCTTTTAACCATAGCCTTGGCGGTTCTTCTAGCCCTTATTTAAACCGCTCGAAGTGTCCCACGGCTTAGACCCCGAGTCAACTCCAGCACCACAAGTAAGGTTAAAAGTAGTACCCAAGCACAAATAACTAACATAGCCCCCCCTAAGGAATATATTATGGCCACACCCCCAACATCCCCCCGTAGTATAGACAACTCCTTTAGCCCATCAATGATCACCCAAGAGCCCTCATATCACTCCCCTCAAAATAGTCCGGCCGTCACCACAACACCCAACAGGTAAATCAGAACATACCCAGCCACTGAACGACTTCCTCAGGCCTCTGGAAAAGGCTCAGCAGCTAACGCTGCCGAATAAGCAAACACCACAAGCATTCCCCCTAAATAAATTAAGAAAAGAACTAAGGATAAAAAGGACCCGCCGCAGCCAACCAACACCCCACACCCAACCCCCGCTGCCACTACCAACCCTAAGGCAGCAAAATAAGGTGTGGGATTAGACGCAACAGCAATCAATCCCACAATCAAAGCTATTAATAGTAAAAACACGAAATAGGTCATGATTCCCGCTCAGACTTTAACCGAGACCAGTGACTTGAAGAAACACCGTTGTCATTCAACTACAGGAACAATAATGGCAAGCCTACGAAAAACCCACCCGCTAATAAAAATCGCTAATGATGCACTAGTTGACCTTCCAACCCCATCTAATATTTCAGCACTATGGAACTTCGGATCCCTCCTAGGATTATGCTTAATTACTCAAATCCTAACAGGACTGTTCCTGGCCATACATTATACTTCCGATATCTCAACTGCCTTTTCATCAGTAACGCATATCTGCCGAGACGTAAACTATGGCTGACTCATCCGAAACATACATGCTAACGGAGCATCGTTCTTCTTTATCTGCATTTACATACACATTGCCCGCGGGCTGTACTATGGGTCGTACCTCTATAAAGAGACCTGAAATATTGGCGTAGTTCTACTCCTTTTAGTTATGATGACAGCCTTTGTAGGCTATGTGCTGCCATGAGGACAAATATCTTTTTGAGGTGCCACCGTAATTACGAATCTACTATCAGCAGTCCCCTATATGGGCGACGCCCTTGTCCAATGGATTTGAGGCGGCTTTTCCGTAGATAACGCAACGTTAACACGATTCTTCGCCTTCCACTTCCTGTTTCCATTCGTTATCGCCGGTGCAACAGTCCTGCATTTGCTATTTTTACACGAAACAGGATCAAACAACCCTGCCGGATTAAACTCCGACGCGGATAAAATCTCTTTCCACCCATACTTCTCATACAAGGACCTCCTTGGCTTCGTACTAATATTATTAGCTCTCACATCCCTGACATTATTCTCCCCAACACTGCTCGGCGACCCAGAAAATTTCACCCCAGCAAACCCCCTGGTAACCCCACCGCACATCCAACCGGAGTGATACTTCCTATTTGCCTACGCCATTCTACGGTCTATTCCAAACAAGCTAGGAGGGGTCCTAGCACTATTATTTAGCATCCTGGTACTATTAGTAGTGCCAATTTTACATACCTCAAAGCAACGGGGGCTAACTTTCCGTCCAATCACCCAGTTCTTATTCTGAACCTTGGTGGCAGACATAATCATTTTAACATGAATTGGAGGCATACCCGTAGAACACCCATATATCATCATTGGCCAAATCGCGTCGGTGCTATACTTCGCACTCTTCCTTGTTCTCGCCCCCCTCGCAGGGTGAGCCGAGAATAAAGCATTGAAATGAGCTTGCCCTAGTAGCTTAGCTTGAAAGCACCGGTCTTGTAATCCGGAGATCGAGGGTTAAACCCCCTCCTAGCGCCCAGAAAAAGGAGATTCTAACTCCCACCCCTGGCTCCCAAAGCCAGAATTCTAAATTAAACTATCTTCTGATAGTAACCTATATGGTCCGGTACCGCGTGTAGCATTACATGCGTATAGTACATATATATGGTCTAACACACACATAATATTATTCGTAATATTGTGTGTGTTGTGTTAGTGCATATATATGTATTATCACCATTCATTTATCTTAACCTAAAAGCAAGTACTAACATCCAAGACGTACATAGACCAAATCGTTAAAACTCACAAATAATTTATTATAACCTGGGAACTATATTATTCCCCTAGATTTGGCACACAACACTTTCCTTGAAATAAACACCTAAGGTTTAACGTAACCATATTAATGTAGTAAGAGACCACCAACCGGTTCATATAAGGCATTCTATTCATGATAGAATCAGGGACACAATATGTGGGGGTTGCACACTGTGAACTATTCCTTGCATCTGGTTCCTATTTCAGGTACATATTTATAAGACTCCACCCTCGGATAATTATACTGGCATCTGATTAATGGTGTAATTGCATACTCCTCGTTACCCAACATGCCGGGCGTTCTTTTATATGCATAGGGGTTCTCTTTTTTGGTTTCCTTTCACTTTACATCTCAGAGTGCAGGCACAAATAACATCCCAAGGTGGTACTCTTCCTTGCACGAATTAAACTAGGTTCATCATTGAAAGACATAACTTAAGAATTACATTTTATTCTATCAAGTGCATAACATATACATCCTTTCTTCAACTTACCCTGATATATACGCCCCCCCTTTTGGTTTTCACGCGACAAACCCCCTTACCCCCTACGCTCAGCAAATCCTGTTCTCCTTGTCAAACCCCTAAACCAAGGAAGGTTCGAGAACGTGCGGGCTAACAAGTTGAGATATCCATTAGCCATCCGCATTATATATATATATATATACATGTCATATCAACCCCCCCCAAAATTTTCTCAAATATAGCCCAAAAAATTCTACTAAATTTGTTAGTAAATTTCTCAATGCTAAAAAATCCAACATATTTAATT